TGAAAAAAGTCAACAAACAGTGAGTCTTACTATTCCTACATGTTTTATTTTTTTAGGATAGGAGCATTCACTTGATATTCCCAAAGCATGTATATCGTATTTGTGCCTAATCTTTACTGATTCTACCGGCCCAGCCAGAAATACCATAATATAGGAACTTGTTACGGCTGGATTTTGGGGATTGCTTCATCAACAGCCTTAAGTCATGATTCCATTTTGACTCTACACCATTGATTCCACTATGATTAGTGATCAATAATGGAATAATTCTTTCATTTCATAAGGATAGGAGACATAATTCACATGGATATAGTAAGTCTCGCTTGGGCTGCTTTAATGGTAGTCTTTACATTTTCCCTTTCACTCGTAGTATGGGGAAGGAGTGGACTTTAGAAGTACTATTAATTGAGTAATCGAATTGTATCAATTATTTAATTGATTGTTGTTTTATTTTACGAACTGTTTAAAAAAAAAATGCCTCTGTTTTCAAATTCTACTGTACTCTAGTAAAATATGAATAAGAAAATACACTAATGAATAATAACCATTCGAGCAAACAATGAATGATTACCATAGTTGTATTTCGAAACTCAAATCAACAGAATACATATGATAGGATTTTTTCCACCCAAGTTCTTTCTATTCTATTTTGATTTTTGATTTGATGAACCGGTTCTTACCAGAATTACAGATATTACAATAAAAAACAAGCAACCTTTCTTTTTTCCTTTATTTGTTTCACCCTCTTTCTTTACTTTTACACTTTTACTGTTCCAAGAGAAAGTTGTTCTGCTATTACAGCGATACATACTTTCTACTGCAAGCTCTTAGTAATTGTCCAAACAAAAAGGTCCTACGCATAAAAAATCTTGCTTGCGTTGAGCGATCTATATATCATACATTTAACATTTTAGACTTCTAGAAATTTTATTTATTTTTTTTAGGCTTTATCGACTCATCTAATGTCATATTTAAGCATGACAAATCAACGAATCTACTACCCCTTTTCCAGATCCGAAGAAGTTACCATAGAACTTCATGAACCATCTGTTTATAGCTCAATCGATGACTTCTTTGGAATGGTAAAAAAAAAAAAGAAAAAGGATTCCTTGGTTTTCTTTTATATAATTTTATATAAAAAAAAATACCCATACCTTTCTTCCTACATTGATTGTTTTGATCTATCTCGGAATCCTTATTTAATTATAATAAGCCTAGAAATTTGGATAGAACAGTTGACCTTCAATTAATTTATTATTTATTTCGGATTGATCAATCATATAAATGGCTGTTGCGACGAAGACGAAAATAAATATAAATAGAATTAGAGTGCTTTTTTACATATTTTATTTATATTATATTTACTTTACATAAATAATTGTACATACGTATTGGAAATTGATCCATGTTATCAAGCCTATATCTGTATAAAAATTTATATTATATAAAAATAGATAGTCTACAATACTAGATAGTGTGGTAGAAAGATATATATTTAATTTAAATTATATTATATAATTTAGTTCTTTCTACCATACTATCTCAGATAGTGTCGATTCCAGTCCGATCATTTCATTTAAGACTTGGAGTTTAAATCCTTTTCTTCAATCATTGATAAGAAGTCAAAATATCAGTCAACTTAATCATTTTGACTGACTGTTTTTACATAGATGATAAGTAAAAAAGCAGTAGGAACTAGAATAAACAATGCAGTAGCAATAAATGCGAGAATATTTACTTCCATAATCTTATTGTTTTTTTTTTCTTCGCAATAACTCGGGATCTAATCCCATAGAGATGATAAATTTGACTGCTGTAAATTAAATGGGATGAATTGCATCCTAATGATACTGAATCGGATCAATGTTATGAATAACAATATCTAATCTATCAAATCGACTCATCGTCGAGAATTGAATAGTATAACATAGGAAGATCCTTTATCCATACCGAGTAAAAATGGGATTTCTGATCCGATAAAGAATCCTACTGAATTTATCATCCTTTTCCACTCTTTTCTATAAACAGTCCTCTTCTTTATACAATATCTTTCCTTAGACTTATACAAATTATCTGATGAGATATCATATGACCTATATTCTATTGGCTATAGACCCAAGTAGTAGAAGTGCAATAGAAAAAATGACGTGTTGAACTCTAAGCTTTTTTTATGAATCGATATCGGATCGTCGGATCCTAGTTCGGGACTGACGGGGCTCGAACCCGCAGCTTCCGCCTTGACAGGGCGGTGCTCTGACCAATTGAACTACAATCCCAACAGGATGTACAGCATACATATTCTTGTGATATCATAAGAGCATTCTATTTGCTGTGTTGTAACATAGACACGAATGATATACGGATATCCACGTAGAATAGATATGGACTATACTCTATCTAGTAATATAGTAAGAGTAACATGGTTTAACTAGTAATCCTGTGATTCTTTTTATTGCTACAAGATTGATTATCAACCTTTCAATGAGAAAAAACAAAAAAAATGCAACTCTTTTCTTTATTCTTCCATATTAGGCATTTCTGGAAAACAAATTGGTTATATCATACTCAAAAGAAAGCGGCGAATTTTTGGGCCGAGCTGGATTTGAACCAGCGTAGACATATTGTCAACGAATTTACAGTCCGTCCCCATTAACCGCTCGGGCATCGACCCAGGAAGAATCAATTCAATTATAATTATATAAAATATATTATATTATAATTTTATATAAATATTATAATTTTATATAAATTTATAATTTTATTTTATATAAATTAGAATTAAATTAAATTATATAAAGATATTAAATTATATATTATATTATATAAAGATATATATATGATATGGATATGGTTTTTTTGATAATTGATAATCCACGATCAACTTACTTTCGCAGTACCCTACCCCCAGGGGAAGTCGAATCCCCGCTGCCTCCTTGAAAGAGAGATGTCCTGAACCGCTAGACGATAGGGGCCTACCCGCCCGACCACCACCAGGCTATGATCATAGTATCATCAGTTTTTCGGAATTGTCAATACAAAAAAATATATTATATAAATAATATAATAACGTAATGGTATGATTAGATCCGAAAGACCTTTCCCACTTTCACGATTCTATATAATTAGAATTTTTAATAATTTTTGATGGTTCATAAATGCCCCATTATCCCATTAAATTAGTTATATACATTACATTCATTATATACATTAAATTATATATTTTATTATAATTATATATAAACTATACTATAATATTAAACCAAAGAAGTATAGTATTCTTTTAGTTCAAGTAGTGATTGGTCTAACAGAAAAAGGATAGAAGTTTCATTTATTCAATTTGCACTAATTGATTTGTTCAGATAAGACATCATTCAATCAAATTTCGTAAATCTATGTCGTCGTGTTGGTACACGTATCAAGTAAATCTTGTTCTGATGGATCGATAAAATAAAAGCAAAAACAATACAGAAAGTGATATCGATCTTGAAACAATTCACTGTATTGGTATTTCTCAAAAAGGGCATTTGACCCTAGACTTTACTTCTGACTTCACTTATTTTCTTAAGTAAATCCAAGATCTTGTTCTTGAATTAGTTCCTATGCATACATGTATCTATGTATGTAATATATGTACATATATACATACAGTAGACTCATAATGGAAAATGAATTGCTAATTCATTTTTTTTTAAAGCCCTTTTAACTCAGCGGTAGAGTAACGCCATGGTAAGGCGTAAGTCATCGGTTCAAATCCGATAAAGGGCTTTTTCCATGAAACTCCAGTCTTCGTTTTTCAGTCGAGAGGAGAATAGAGAGATCTTGTTGATATTTGTCAAAAAGAAAACCGCCATTATAAAGCACCATTATATTATAATGTAATGAGTATTATCGGTTATAGTTTGCAAAGTTGTTGAACATTTATTCATTATGTTAATTAATCATTACACTTTTTAGGGGAAGTCCACCTTGTACTGTAGTGGTATAGTAGTTCCCCTCATGTTTCCTTATTCATATTTTTTGATCCCGGGGCCTAACTATTCTAGATATCTAATCTTTATTATTAATCACCAAACTCAAGTATTCCAATCAAACCCATCGTTAAAGTAAAAAAAAAGTAAGTGGACCTGACCCGTTGAATCATGACTATATCGGCTATTCTGATATTCAAATTCTATAGAGATGAAATTCAATTATAGAAGCGGACTCTTTTTTATTTTATTTTTTCTTTTAACCATCCGAGAATTTGTCGATATTTCAGGTTTAATCTTCTTGTTACTGGATGCTCCATAGGAATAAATTGCTATTTCTTTCCCCCACAAAAAAGTTTATTTCGATAATAAATAAATTTGTCAATCTCTTTATTTGATTCTGGAATCAAATTTTGTTGTTTTGTTCCGCCAATGCCAATGCAATAGGGAACAAATGTGATAAAGGGGCTTTCATTTCTAGTTTACCATTATTTAATATTGAATTTAGTATTTCAAATTTCATTTAATTTATGGACAGAGAAAAAAATAAGAAATTTTTTTATCTACCGGATAAAGGTAAAGTAAAAAGAGAAATATTCGAAGTTCATTTTTTTTGTTCGACCCGCTAAAAGAGGTACTCTGGCATTTGAGTTATAGGACAATTCGGGGTTCAAAAGGTTATTAAGAAAAAAATAGTAAAGACTAATCAAACTAATGGATTTACCCAGGTCGGTTTGTAGTCTAATAGAAAAGAAGAATTTTTATCTTCGAAACCCATTGGAAGGGGTATTGGACGAGACAAAGAATCGTCCATAGATAATCGAACTACCATATGCCCTGGAAAAAAAAATTCTATGAGGTGTTCGGAAATGGTTGAAGTAGTTGAATAGGAGGATCAGGATCACTATGACTATAGCCCTTGGTAGATTTACTAAAGAAGAAAATGATTTATTTGATATTATGGATGACTGGTTACGGAGGGACCGTTTCGTTTTTGTGGGTTGGTCCGGCCTATTGCTCTTCCCTTGTGCC